GCTAGTGTAGCTTAAATCAAAGCATAACACTGAAGATGTTAAGATGAATCCTAAAAAGATTCCACAGGCACAAAGGTTTGGTCCTGACTTTATCATCAGCTTTAACTCAATTTATACATGCAAGTATCCGCACCCCTGTGAGAATGCCCTCAATCCCCCGCCCGGGGACGAGGAGCAGGCATCAGGCACAATTATTAACAGCCCAAGACGCCTTGCTTAGCCACACCCCCAAGGGATTTCAGCAGTAATAAACATTAGGCCATAAGTGTAAACTTGACCTAGTCAGAGTTAAAAGGGTCGGTAAAATTCGTGCCAGCCACCGCGGTTATACGAAAGACCCTAGTTGATTAATACGGCGTAAAGGGTGGTTAAGGGAACTATCAAATAAAGCCAAAGACCCTCTAAGCCGTCATACGCACTCTGAGGATACGAAACCCAAACACGAAAGTAGCTTTAAACAAATTTACCTGACCCCACGAAAGCTAAGAAACAAACTGGGATTAGATACCCCACTATGCTTAGCCATAAACCTAGATGTACCTTTACATATACATCCGCCAGGGTACTACGAGCACAGCTTAAAACCCAAAGGACTTGGCGGTGTCTCAGACCCACCTAGAGGAGCCTGTTCTAGAACCGATAACCCGCGTTAAACCTCACCACTTCTTGTTTTCCCCGCCTATATACCGCCGTCGTCAGCTTACCCTGTGAAGGTCTAATAGTAAGCAAAATGGGTATACCCAAAAACGTCAGGTCGAGGTGTAGCGTACGAAGTGGGAAGAAATGGGCTACATTTTCTATACATATAGAATATTACGAACGATATATTGAAATATATATCAGAAGGTGGATTTAGTAGTAAAAAGCAAATAGAGCGTTCTTTTGAATTAGGCTCTGAGACGCGCACACACCGCCCGTCACTCTCCCCTCATACACTTTAAACCATTACATAATAAAATACATACACACACGGGGAGGCAAGTCGTAACATGGTAAGTGTACCGGAAGGTGCACTTGGTATAATCAGGGTGTGGCTGAGATAGTTAAGCATCTCCCTTACACCGAGAAGACATCCATGCAAATTGGATCACCCTGAGCTATACAGCTAGCTTAATTATTAAAGTTTACTCAACAACATAACAAACCTTTATACAACTACAATAACCCAAATTAAAACATTTTACCGCCCTAGTACGTGAGACAGAAAAGGCACACATAAAGCTACAGAAAAAGTACCGCAAGGGAATGCTGAAAGAGAAATGAAATAAATCATTAAAGCGTAACAAAGCAGAGACTGACCCTTGTACCTTTTGCATCATGATTTAGCCAGTCATCCTGAGCAAAGTGTACTTTAGTTCAAACCCCCGAAACTAAGTGAGCTACCCCGAGACAGCCTATTATTTAGGGCCAACCCGTCTCTGTGGCAAAAGAGTGGGAAGATCTCCGGGTAGAGGTGACAAACCTACCGAACCTAGTTATAGCTGGTTGCCTAAGAAATGGATAGAAGTTCAGCCTCGCACTCCTTATTTCACAGCCTAATATTAATTACATGAACAAAAGAAATATGCGAGAGTTATTCAAAGGGGGTACAGCCCCTTTGAAACAGGACACAACCTCACCAGGAGGTTAAAGATTATATTAAATAAGATAAATCGCTTTAATGGGCCTAAAAGCAGCCATTTATGTAGAAAGCGTTAAAGCTCTGGCGAAACATAAATCTATTATCCAAATATTATTTCTAAAACCCCTAATTCTATTAGGCCACTCCATGCTTCCATGGAAGAAATACTGCTAAAATGAGTAATAAGAAAGAATTCCTTTCTCCCCGCCCATGTGTATACTAGATCGGACCAACCACTAGTAATTACCGAACCCAATTAAAGAGGGAACTGTGACAATCATAAATAACAAGAAACACTCACATAATACCATCGTTAATCCCACACAGGAGGGCAACTACGGGAAAGACTAAAAGAAGAGGAAGGAACTCGGCAAACACTTACAAGCCTCGCCTGTTTACCAAAAACATCGCCTCCTGCAAAACACTACGTATAGGAGGTCTTGCCTGCCCAGTGACAAGTTAAACGGCCGCGGTATTTTGACCGTGCGAAGGTAGCGCAATCACTTGTCTTTTAAATGAAGACCTGTATGAATGGTGGAACGAGGGCTTAACTGTCTCCCCCTTCAAGTCAATGAAATTGATCTGCCCGTGCAGAAGCGGGCATACTTATACAAGACGAGAAGACCCTTTGGAGCTTAAGATGTAAGATCAACTATGTCAAGAATTAACCAAGATCAAACTAAATAGCAACTGATCCCTATCTTCGGTTGGGGCGACCACGGGAGAAAATAAAGCTCCCACGCGGACCGGGATAACCCCCTAAAATTAAGAGAGACATCTCTAAATCGCAGAATATCTGACCATAAAGATCCGGCTATAGCGCCGATCAACGAACCAAGTTACCCTAGGGATAACAGCGCAATCCCCTTCCAGAGTCCATATCGACAAGGGGGTTTACGACCTCGATGTTGGATCAGGACATCCTAATGGTGCAGCCGCTATTAAGGGTTCGTTTGTTCAACGATTAAAGTCCTACGTGATCTGAGTTCAGACCGGAGCAATCCAGGTCAGTTTCTATCTGTAACGTCACTTTTCCTAGTACGAAAGGACCGGAAAAAGGGGGCCCATATTGCAAATACGCCCCACCCCTATTTAATGAAATCAACTAAATTAAATAAAGGGAGGACACAACCCTAGATCTAGACAAGATTATTAAGATGGCAGAGCCCGGTAATTGCAAAAGGCCTAAGCCCTTTCCCCCGGAGGTTCAAATCCTCCTCTTAATTATGATATCCCTCCTAATTACTTACCTCATTACCCCTCTAACCTATATTGTACCCGTATTACTAGCAGTAGCCTTCCTAACACTAATCGAACGCAAAGTGTTAGGATATATACAACTACGAAAAGGCCCCAATGTAGTAGGACCCTATGGGCTCCTACAACCAATTGCAGACGGTGTCAAACTATTCATTAAAGAGCCAGTACGCCCCTCAACATCATCCCCCTTTTTATTTCTCGCCACCCCAATTCTGGCCCTTACCTTAGCACTTATACTATGAATACCAATACCCCTCCCACATTCCATAACCGACCTAAACCTAGGCATACTTTTTATCTTATCAATTTCTAGTCTAGCAGTATACTCAATCTTAGGCTCTGGATGGGCCTCCAATTCCAAATATGCCTTAATCGGAGCCCTACGAGCAGTTGCCCAAACTATTTCCTATGAAGTCAGCCTCGGATTAATTCTATTATCCATCATCATCTTTACAGGAGGCTTTACCTTACAAATATTTAATATAGCCCAAGAAGCAGTATGAATACTCCTCCCCGCCTGACCACTGGCCGCCATATGATACATCTCTACACTAGCAGAAACAAATCGAGCCCCCTTCGATTTAACAGAAGGAGAATCAGAACTAGTTTCAGGTTTCAATGTAGAATATGCCGGAGGCCCATTTGCCCTCTTTTTCCTGGCCGAATACGCTAATATCCTATTAATAAATACACTATCAACCATTTTATTCTTAGGTGCAACTAACAATATAATCTTCCCCGAACTCACTTCTATTAACATTATAACAAAAGCCGCATTATTATCAATATTATTTTTATGAGTACGTGCATCCTATCCACGATTTCGATACGACCAACTTATGCACCTTGTATGAAAAAACTTCTTACCCATAACACTAGCCCTTATCTTATGACACATCGCCCTACCAATTGCATTTATAGGTCTTCCACCTCAATTATAACCGGAGCTGTGCCCGAATGCCCAAGGACCACTTTGATAGAGTGAATCATGGAGGTTAAAATCCCCCCAGCTCTTTAGAAAGAAGGGACTCGAACCCATATCATGGAGATCAAAACTCCAAGTGTTTCCACTACACCACTTCCTAGTAAGATCAGCTAAATTAAGCTTTTGGGCCCATACCCCAAAAATGTAGGTTAAAATCCTTCTCTTACCAATGAGCCCTTACGTAATTACAATTTTAGTGTCAAGCCTAGGCTTAGGAACAACCCTCACATTTATATCCTCCCATTGATTACTAGCTTGAATGGGCCTTGAAATTAACACATTAGCAATTTTACCATTAATAGCCCAACACCACCACCCCCGCGCAGTAGAAGCCACCACCAAATATTTTCTAGCCCAAGCTGCTGCTGCAGCAACAATCCTATTTGCAAGCACTATTAACGCCTGAACAACAGGAGAATGAAATATCCACTGCCTCACACATCCAATCGCCGCTACCCTAATTACCATAGCATTAGCACTAAAAGTAGGTCTAGCCCCAGTACATTTCTGAATGCCCCCCGTAATACAAGGACTAGATCTACCAACCGGACTTATTATGGCCACCTGACAAAAACTAGCACCATTCGCACTAATCATTCAAATAGCTCCCTTCACTAACTCCCAACTTTTAATTACACTAGGAGTACTATCCGTATTTATTGGCGGATGAGGGGGACTAAATCAAACCCAACTACGAAAAATCCTAGCTTATTCATCCATTGCCCACCTTGGATGAATAATTGTAATCGTACAATTCAAACCACAACTAACTATTCTTGCCCTAATCACCTATATTATTATAACATCAGCAACATTCCTAACATTTAAATTAATACACACCACAAAAATCAACACATTAGCCACAAGCTGATCTAAAACACCAACCATTATAATTATTGCTACCCTTGCACTACTGTCTTTAGGAGGTCTTCCCCCTCTAACAGGTTTCATACCTAAATGACTAATTTTACAAGAACTAACCACACAAGAATTACCATTAATTGCAACTATTATAGCACTCAGCGCATTACTAAGCCTATATTTTTACATACGATTATGTTACTCTATGGCCCTTACAATCTCACCCAATACAAATAATTCTCTAACCCCCTGACGACTACGCAACACACAAAACATAATACCCTTAACCATTTCAATAGCCGCAACCCTGCTACTACTCCCACTAACCCCCTTAGCACAAGCACTAACCAACTAGGAACTTAGGATAACATCAGACCAAAAGCCTTCAAAGCTTTAAGCAGGAGTGAAAATCTCCTAGTCCCTGATTAAGACTTGCAGGAATTTATCCCACATCTTCTGAATGCAACTCAGACACTTTAATTAAGCTAAAGCCTTCCTAGATGAGAAGGCCTCGATCCTACAAATTCCTAGTTAACAGCTAGACGCTCAAACCAGCGAGCATTCATCTACTTTCCCCGCCTTTTTTCAAATAGGGCGGGGAAAGCCCCGGCAGGCTTCTAACCTGCTACTTCGGATTTGCAATCCGACATGTTATACACCACAAGACTTGATAGGAAAAGGACTTAAACCTTTGTGTATGGAGCTACAATCCACCGCCTAAACTCTCGGCCACCCTACCTGTGACGATCACACGCTGATTCTTCTCAACCAATCACAAAGACATTGGCACCCTCTACCTAGTGTTCGGTGCCTGAGCCGGAATAGTTGGTACAGCCCTTAGCTTACTAATTCGAGCAGAGCTAGCCCAACCCGGCGCCCTTCTAGGCGATGATCAAATTTACAATGTTATTGTTACTGCTCACGCCTTCATTATGATTTTCTTTATAGTAATACCAATTATAATTGGAGGCTTTGGAAATTGACTTGTACCACTAATAATTGGGGCACCAGATATGGCATTCCCCCGAATAAACAACATAAGCTTCTGACTATTGCCCCCCTCCTTTCTATTACTACTAGCCTCATCTGGTGTTGAAGCAGGTGCAGGAACTGGATGAACTGTTTATCCACCACTCGCTGGAAATCTTGCACACGCAGGAGCATCTGTAGATTTAACTATCTTCTCCCTTCATCTCGCAGGTGTCTCTTCTATCCTAGGAGCCATTAATTTTATTACAACTATTATTAACATAAAACCCCCAGCCATCTCTCAATACCAAACTCCTTTATTCGTATGAGCAGTTTTAATTACAGCCGTACTTCTATTACTCTCCCTACCAGTACTAGCTGCTGGGATTACGATACTACTAACAGATCGAAACCTCAATACTACATTCTTCGATCCGGCAGGAGGGGGGGATCCAATCCTTTACCAACACCTATTCTGATTCTTCGGCCACCCGGAAGTATATATTCTAATCCTTCCAGGATTTGGAATAATTTCCCACATCGTAGCATACTATGCAGGGAAAAAAGAACCATTCGGCTATATAGGCATAGTGTGAGCTATAATAGCTATCGGCCTCCTAGGCTTTATCGTATGAGCACACCACATATTTACAGTAGGGATAGATGTAGATACCCGAGCATACTTTACATCCGCAACAATAATTATCGCAATTCCAACCGGCGTTAAAGTTTTCAGCTGACTTGCCACCCTCCATGGAGGTTCTATTAAATGAGAAACCCCCCTACTATGAGCCCTTGGTTTCATCTTCTTATTTACCGTAGGCGGACTTACCGGAATCGTACTAGCCAACTCATCTTTAGACATTGTACTTCACGACACATATTATGTAGTAGCCCATTTCCATTATGTCCTATCAATAGGAGCCGTATTTGCCATTATAGGAGCTTTCGTTCATTGATTTCCCCTATTTACAGGCTACACAATACATGACACCTGAACAAAAATTCACTTCGGAACAATGTTCGTGGGCGTTAATCTTACCTTTTTCCCACAGCACTTCCTAGGCCTCGCTGGTATACCACGGCGATACTCAGATTACCCAGATGCCTATTCATTATGAAATATTATTTCATCCATTGGTTCATTAATTTCCCTAGTAGCAGTTGTAATATTCCTCTACATCCTATGAGAAGCTTTCGCTGCTAAACGAGAAGTTCTATCTGTCGAAATAACCGCTACAAATGTAGAATGATTACATGGATGTCCACCACCCTACCATACATTTGAAGAACCAGCATTCGTGCAAGTACAAGCAAATTAACGAGAAAGGAAGGAATCGAACCCCCATAAACTAGTTTCAAGCCAGTCACATAACCACTCTGTCACTTTCTTCTATAAGATACTAGTAAAAAAGAACATTACACTACCTTGTCAAGGTAGAATTGTAGGTTAAAATCCTGCGCATCTTAAGCTTTATAGCTTAATGGCACATCCCTCACAACTAGGATTCCAAGACGCGGCCTCCCCTGTAATAGAAGAACTTCTCCACTTCCACGACCATGCCTTAATGATTGTTTTCCTAATTAGCACCCTAGTACTATATATTATTGTCGTTATAGTTACCACCAAACTCACCAATAAATATATCTTAGATTCTCAAGAGATTGAAATTGTTTGAACAATTCTACCAGCAGTAATTCTTATTCTAATTGCTCTACCATCACTCCGTATCCTTTATCTTATAGATGAAGTAAATGACCCCCATCTAACTGTAAAAGCCATGGGACACCAATGATATTGAAGCTATGAATATACAGATTATGAAAACCTAGCCTTTGACTCATATATAATCCCAACCCAAGACCTGAGCCCAGGCCAATTCCGTCTACTAGAGACTGACCACCGAATAGTAATTCCAATGGAGTCCCCCATTCGAGTTCTAGTATCAGCTGAAGATGTACTACATTCCTGAGCTGTACCAGCATTAGGAATTAAAGTAGATGCCGTACCAGGACGACTAAATCAGACATCCTTTATTACCTCCCGACCCGGAGTATTCTATGGACAATGTTCCGAGATTTGCGGGGCCAATCACAGCTTTATACCAATCGTTGTAGAAGCCGTCCCACTAGAACATTTTGAAAACTGATCCTCCCTTATACTTGAAGACGCCTCACTAGGAAGCTAAATAGGGATTAGCGTTAGCCTTTTAAGCTAAAGATTGGTGACCCCCAACCACCTCTAGTGATATGCCACAATTAAATCCCGCCCCATGATTTGCAATCCTTGTATTCTCGTGATTAATTTTCCTAACAGTAATTCCAAATAAAGTTCTAAATCATACATTTACAAATGAAGTCACAACACTAAGCGCCGAAACCCTTAAATCAAATACCTGAAACTGACCATGGCACTAAACCTATTTGACCAATTTATAAGCCCCACACACCTGGGAATTCCCCTAATTGCCATTGCACTAACTCTGCCCTGAATCTTGTTACCAACCCCTACCAATCGTTATCAAAATAATCGATTAATATCCCTTCAAAGTTGATTTATTAAAACCTTTACACATCAATTACTAATACCATTAAACAAAGGCGGACATAAATGAGCTATAATTTTAACTTCACTAATAATCTTTATTCTTACACTCAATATTCTAGGACTATTACCATATACATTTACACCAACCACACAATTATCACTAAACATAGGCCTAGCGGTACCACTTTGACTAGCAACCGTTATCATTGGTCTTCGAAATCAACCTACAGCAGCATTAGGACATCTTCTACCAGAAGGCACTCCCACCCCCCTAATTCCAATCTTAATTATTATCGAAACCATTAGCTTATTTATTCGACCTTTAGCACTAGGAGTACGACTCACAGCAAATTTAACAGCCGGTCACCTACTTATTCAATTAATTTCAACTGCAACAATTACACTAATACCACTAATAACTACAGTAGCGACACTAACTGCAATTCTACTAGTTTTACTAACCCTTCTAGAAGTAGCAGTAGCTGTAATTCAAGCTTATGTCTTCGTCTTACTGTTAAGCTTATATTTACAAGAAAATGTATAATGACCCACCAAGCACACGCATATCATATGGTTGATCCTAGCCCATGGCCCCTTACCGGCGCAGTAGCTGCTCTCCTAATAACATCAGGCTTAGCAATCTGATTTCACTTCCATTCCACAGTCCTAATAACTTTAGGCTTAATTCTACTACTCCTCACCATATATCAATGATGACGAGACATTATCCGAGAAGGCACTTTTCAAGGTCATCATACACCCCCAGTACAAAAAGGCCTACGATATGGCATAATCCTATTCATCACTTCAGAAGTCTTCTTTTTCCTAGGCTTTTTCTGAGCATTCTACCACTCCAGCCTCGCCCCAACCCCAGAATTAGGAGGGTGCTGACCACCTACAGGAATTACAACACTAGATCCGTTTGAAGTGCCTCTACTCAATACCGCCGTCCTACTAGCATCCGGCGTTACAGTAACATGAGCACATCATAGCCTAATAGAAGGAGAACGCAAACAAGCAATCCAATCACTAATCCTCACTATCCTTCTAGGGCTATACTTTACCGCCCTCCAAGCTATAGAATATTATGAAGCCCCCTTCACCATCGCAGATGGAGTATATGGCTCAACATTCTTCGTAGCAACAGGTTTTCACGGGCTTCACGTAATTATTGGCACCTCTTTCCTTGCCGTCTGCCTCCTCCGACAAATTCAATATCATTTTACATCAGAACATCACTTTGGATTTGAAGCCGCTGCCTGGTATTGACACTTTGTAGATGTTGTATGACTATTCTTATACGTCTCTATTTACTGATGAGGCTCATATCTTTCTAGTATTCCAAAGTTAGTACGAGTGACTTCCAATCACCTAGTCTTGGTTAAAATCCAAGGAAAGATAATGAATCTAGTTATAACTATAATACTTATCTCCACAGCCCTTTCCATCATCCTAGCCCTGGTATCATTTTGACTGCCACAAATAAGTCCGGATGCAGAAAAATTATCCCCATACGAATGTGGTTTTGATCCACTAGGATCGGCACGACTACCTTTCTCTTTACGCTTTTTCCTAGTTGCTATTTTATTTTTATTATTTGATTTAGAAATTGCTCTTCTACTTCCACTACCATGAGGTAATCAACTACCAGATCCATCATACACACTCCTATGAGCTGCCACAGTACTAATTCTGCTCACACTAGGCCTAATCTATGAATGAGTACAAGGAGGTCTAGAATGAGCTGAATAAGGAATTAGTCCAAACATAAGACCTCTGATTTCGGCTCAGAAAACCACGGTTTAAATCCGTGATTCCTTTATGACACCCGTATACTTCAGCTTTACCTCAGCATTTACCTTAGGACTAATAGGACTGGCATTCCACCGCACCCACCTCATATCTGCCCTTCTGTGCCTAGAAGGAATAATGTTGTCCCTATTTATAGCCCTGGCATTATGAACATTACAATTAGAATCAACTGCCTTTTCTGCCGCTCCTATTCTCCTACTGGCCTTCTCAGCCTGCGAGGCCAGTGCAGGTCTTGCCCTACTGGTCGCCACAGCCCGAACCCACGGAACAGACCAATTACAGGCCCTAAACCTCCTACAATGTTAAAAATTCTAATTCCAACAATAATACTTTTCCCCACAATTTGATTATCCTCACCTAAATGACTTTGAACCAACACAATATTCCAAAGTCTAATTATTGCTTTAATTAGTTTCACCTGAATTAAATGATCTTCAGAAACAGGCTGAACAATATCTAATCTTTACTTAGGCACCGATCCATTATCAATACCCCTGCTCATTCTCACTTGCTGATTGCTTCCACTAATAATTCTTGCAAGCCAAAATCATATTAAAATAGAGCCCATTAGCCGCCAACGGGTTTATATCACACTACTAACCTCCTTACAAACTTTTCTAATTATAGCATTTGGGGCCACCGAAATCATCATATTCTATGTTATATTTGAAGCAACCCTTATTCCAACCCTAATTATCATTACTCGCTGAGGCAATCAAGCTGAACGTCTAAGCGCTGGAACTTACTTCCTTTTTTATACCCTAGCAGGTTCCCTCCCACTACTAGTAGCTCTCCTCCTATTACACCAAAACGTAGCAACACTTTCAATACTTACCATTCAATACTCACAACCCTTAAACCTCAATTCCTGAGGAGATAAAATCTGATGAGCCGGATGTTTAATTGCATTCCTAGTAAAAATACCATTATATGGTGTCCACCTATGACTACCAAAAGCCCACGTAGAAGCCCCTGTAGCAGGCTCAATAGTACTAGCAGCAATTTTACTAAAATTAGGAGGTTATGGTATAATACGTATAATACTTATTCTAGATCCTCTATCCAAAGAACTAGTATATCCTATCATCGCATTAGCCCTATGAGGTGTAATCATAACTGGATCTATTTGCCTACGACAAACAGACATAAAATCATTAATCGCTTACTCATCCGTGAGCCATATAGGTCTTGTGGCAGGAGGAATCTTAATCCAAACACCATGAGGTTTTACCGGAGCATTAGTCCTAATAATTGCTCATGGCCTAGTCTCATCCGCCCTTTTCTGTCTTGCCAATACAACATACGAACGAACCCACAGTCGAACTATACTTCTAGCTCGAGGAATACAAATTATCCTTCCACTAACAGCCACCTGATGATTTATTGCTAATTTAGCAAACTTAGCATTACCCCCTCTCCCTAATCTAATAGGAGAACTAATAATTATCACAGCAATATTTAACTGATCCCCATGAACTCTCATCTTAACTGGAGCAGGTACACTAATTACTGCAGCCTACTCCCTATATTTATTTTTAATAACACAACGAGGGCCCATTCCCCACCATATTATTAATTTACAACCATTCCATACACGTGAACACTTACTCATGGTACTTCATCTACTTCCAGTTATTCTCCTCATTACAAAGCCCGAAATCATATGAGGTTGATGGTATTGTAGATATAGTTTAACACAAAACATTAGATTGTGGTTCTAAAAATAGAGGTTAAATTCCTCTTATCCACCGAAAGAGGCCCGAGGCAGTAAGGACTGCTAATCCTTATTCCCACAGTTAAACTCTGTGGCTCATTCACCCGCTTTTAAAGGATAATAGTTCATCCATTGGTCTTAGGAACCAAAAACTCTTGGTGCAACTCCAAGTAAAAGCTATGGTAAACATTATTATAACTACTACCCTCCTTTTAACCCTAACAATTCTCATATGGCCCCTTATTATAACCCTCAGTCCAAAACCCCTAAATCAAGACTGAGCCATCAAATATGTTAAAACCGCCGTAAGCACTGCATTTTTTATTAATATTGTACCACTAATCATTTTCTTAGACCAAGGAACAGAAACTATCATCACCACCTGAAACTGAATAAATATTATAAATTTTGACATCAATATCAGCCTTAAATTCGACCATTATTCACTAATCTTCACTCCAGTAGCCTTATATGTAACCTGATCTATTCTAGAATTCGCATCCTGATATATACACTCTGATCCATACCTAAACCGATTTTTTAAATACCTCTTATTATTTCTAGTCGCTATGGTCACACTAGTTACCGCCAATAATCTTTTTCAACTATTTATTGGATGAGAAGGAGTTGGAATTATATCATTCTTACTAATTGGATGATGACACGGCCGAGCCGACGCCAACACAGCTGCCCTTCAAGCCGTAATTTACAACCGAGTTGGAGACGTAGGTCTAATTCTTGCAATTGCTTGAATTGCAATAAACATAAACTCTTGAGAAATTCCTCAAATCTTCCTACTATCTAAAAATTTTGATATAACCCTTACATTAATAGGACTCATCCTAGCCGCCACTGGAAAATCCGCCCAATTTGGACTCCATCCTTGATTACCCTCAGCCATAGAAGGTCCTACCCCAGTCTCAGCCCTACTCCACTCAAGCACAATGGTTGTTGCAGGTATTTTCTTACTTATCCGACTACATCCTTTAATAGAAAATAACCAATTAGCATTAACAACATGCCTATGCTTAGGCGCCCTAACAACCCTTTTTACCGCCACCTGCGCCTTAACCCAAAATGATATTAAAAAAATTGTGGCATTCTCAACAACAAGTAAACTAGGCCTAATAATAGTTACAATTGGACTAAATCAACCTCAACTGGCCTTCTTACATATTTGTACACATGCCTTCTTCAAAGCCATATTATTTCTTTGTTCCGGATCCATTATCCACAGCCTCAACGACGAACAAGACATCCGAAAAATAGGAGGCCTACACAAATTAATACCATTTACATCATCATGCCTCATTATTGGAAGCCTTGCACTTACAGGCATACCCTTTCTAGCAGGCTTCTTCTCAAAAGACGCCATCATCGAAGCTCTCAACACCTCCCACTTAAACGCCTGAGCCCTAGCCCTGACCCTAATTGCAACATCATTCACCGCAGTATATAGCCTCCGAGTTGTTTTCTTTGTGACTATAGGCTCCCCCCGATTCCTGCCCCTATCCCCCATTAATGAAAATTATCAAGCAGTCACTGCACCAATCGAACGCTTAGCTTGAGGAAGCATTATTGCAGGATTAATTATTACCCTAAATTTTCTACCATCCAAAACCCCCACTATGACCATACCCCTGTCTCTCAAATTAGCCGCACTAATAGTAACTATTATAGGCCTCATTATTGCACTCGCACTAGCCACAGCAACCTCTAAACAAATTAAAATTACCCCCGCCCTAATTATCCACAATTTCTCCAACATACTTGGATTTTTCCCTTCCATCATTCATCGTCTAATGCCCAAATTAAACCTCATACTAGGTAAACAAGCTACCAAATTTGACCGACAATGACTAGAAATTGGACCAAAAGGCCTACTTCCAACACACCATTATTTATCCTCATTCTTTGATAAAATCGATACCAACATCATTAAAATTTACTTAACCTTTTATTTAATCTCCACAGCTCTAATCATCATCCTCTTAGCCACATTCTAGACTGCCCGAAGTGCCCCCCGATTAAGACCTCGAGTTAATTCCAATACCACAAAAAGACATAACAATAATACCCACGCACATACAACTAACATGCCGCCGCCAACAGAATACATCAAAGAAATTCCACCAACATCTCCCCGCACCATAAAAAATTCCTTAAACTCATCCACTACAACCCAACCCCCATAATCACTTCAAAATCACCATATCATCGTCCCTACTCCGATTAAGTACATTATAACATAAACTTTGACAGACCCCACCCCTCAAGTTTCAGGAAAAGGCTCAGCTGCTAAAGCGGCTGAATATGCAAATACTACTAATATTCCCCCCAAATAAATTAAAAACAACATCAAACCAATCAACGACCCACCATGCCCAACCAAAACCCCACACCCAACCCCCGCTGCCATCGCTAACCCCAAGGCTGCAAAATATGGCGCAGGATTAGAAGCAACCCCAACCAATCCAACCACCAAACTTAACAAAAGCAAATTAAAAAAATATATCATAATTCTCACCAGGACTTTAACCAGGACTAATGACTTGAAAAACCATCGTTGTAATTCAACTACAAGAACCTATGGTCATCCGAAAAACACACCCCTTATTCAAAATCGTTAACGACGCACTAATTGATCTTCCCGCCCCATCCAATATTTCTGCATGATGAAACTTTGGCTCCCTCCTTCTACTTTGCCTGATAATACAAATCGTAACTGGATTATTCCTAGCAATACACTACACCTCGGACATCTCTACCGCTTTTTCATCCGTAGTTCATATTTGCCGAGATGTAAATTATGGATGAGTTATTCGGAACCTTCATGCCAATGGAGCCTCATTCTTCTTCATCTGCATTTATCTCCATATTGGACGAGGCCTATATTATGGCTCTTACCTTTATAAAGAAACCTGAAATATTGGAGTAGTACTTCTACTCCTAGTAATAATAACAGCATTCGTCGGATATGTGCTACCATGAGGTCAAATATCATTTTGAGGTGCTACAGTAATTACAAATCTCCTATCAGCAGTACCTTATATTGGAGACATACTAGTACAATGAATTTGAGGAGGATTTTCCGTAGATAACGCAACATTAACACGATTCTTCGCATTTCACTTCCTCCTACCATTCGCCGTTGTAGCCGCCACATTACTACATGCCCTGTTTTTACACGAAACTGGATCCAATAATCCACTTGGTTTAAACTCTGACGCAGACAAAATTTCATTCCATCCCTACTTCTCATATAAAGACATTCTAGGGTTCATCCTCCTTATTTCAGCCCTTGCATCATTAGCATTATTCTCACCTAATCTTTTAGGCGACCCAGAAAATTTCACCCCCGCCAACCCATTAGTCACCCCACCCCATATTAAACCAGAATGATACTTCCTATTTGCATATGCAATCCTCCGATCAATCCCTAATAAATTAGGTGGTGTCCTAGCATTATTACTCTCCATTCTAGTACTCATAGTTGTCCCCTTACTACACACCTCTAAACAACAAGGACTCACCTTCCGCCCCATGGCCCAATTCTTATTCTGAGCATTAGTAGCAGATGTAATAATCTTAACTTGAATCGGCGGCATACCAGTCGAACATCCATATATCATTATTGGACAAATCGCCTCAATCCTCTACTTCTCACTGTTCTTAATCTTTAATCCACTAGTAGGCTTATTAGAAAACAAATTACTTAATTTCAACTGCCCTAGTAGCTTAACCACTAAAGCGCCGGTCTTGTAATCCGGAGATCGAAGGTTAAAATCCTTCCTAGTGCCAGAAAAGAGAGATTCTAACTCCCACCCCTAACTCCCAAAGCTAGGATTCTAAACTAAACTATTTTCTGATAACAAAATATCCCTACATACATTAACGTGCTATGGTATAGTACATACTATGCATAACTCAACACTATGATATAGTACATATTATGTATAATATTACATTATGGTTTCAAATCATTAAACCAAACCCTACCAAAACCATTAACCCAAACATTTCTCTCAACAACAAAATACGGCTTATAATACATCATACATTTATTGCGTTATCCACAAGAACTCCTATAAGGACAAAAGAAATTGCTTACCTCAAATAACTGCATGTTCCAATAATTCTCTTGCCCGTTCAGCAATAAACCGTTCCAAACCTTATTAATGTAGTAAGAAACCATCAACCCTCAATACCTTAATGTACACGGTCCTTGATAGGGTCAAGGGCAATAATAGTGGGGGTTGCACAACATGTATTATTACTGGCATCTGGTTCCTATTTCAGGGACACACATTTAAACATCCACTACATCATGAATTATCCTGGCATAAGTTATTGATTTACCACATTACTAGCAAAAACCCCCCATGCTTAGCCTCCATTTAAAGGCATGGGGTATTTTTTTTCGGGTCGCTTTCATCTGACATATTTCATGAAACTTCCACAAATTCTCCCATCAGGGGAGTCCATTTCCTTGCTTAATGTATGATTTATGTATGATATAATGACATAATACTAAAGATGCATAAACTTTTATTTCACGTGCATAATATATATTTTAACTCTACATACTATTCTAAGATTGCCCCCCCTCTCACGCGCGGTAAACCCCCCTACCCCCTAATGCCGAACAAGTCCCAAGTTATCCTGTTAAACCCCTAAACCAGGTTAGGGCCGATCGGCATCATCAACTAGTTGAGCTATGTGTTGATATATAGTGTTATAAATTTAAATCACATTATATA